GCGAATTGTGACAATTATGATTTTGCCATCTATTTCGTCTCTACGTTAAGAATCAATCAAATACAAAAAAATCAATAAAGGTCCACTTTTTCATAAAAATTATTCAATTAAAAACATAAGTTTAAATAACATAAAAACCTCTGGTTAGATGGTTTGTTAGTTACATTTCTTGTTTGATAAGAAGTCATTATCATTATTAAATAATAGGTTTTTATTCCATATTCCATATATATATAAAGGATTTATTAAAGGTCGATTATAAAAATGATAGATTTTTTATATGTTTATTATTTTTTTTTTTTTTAATTTTTCTAATCCCACACATTTTATTAGATAGATCTTAATTTATATAATATTAAGATAGATTTTATCCGATAATTATAGTAATTCCTCTTAATTGGAAAAAATTCTCTTAAATAAAGTAAAATAAAGTAAGAAGATTTATGAAATAAAAAAATGAATTCGAATTCGATAGAATTCTATTCGATTCGATCGAAATATTTGAAAAATATTTCAAAAAAAAATAGAAAAATATAAGAAAATATATTTCTTATATGAAATGTTATCACATGTTTTGATTTCTGACTAATTAATCAAGAGTCATCTTTGATTTTAAAAAAGAAAAAAAGGATATAAAATACAAAAAGATGAGTACTTATTGAAAAGGGCTTATTGGATTCAATTGTACCGTGTAATCTTTTCAAAGGTTTTCTTAGTGAATTATTCGCGTTCCACGGTATCTTTCATTTTTCTGAAAAAAAAGGAGGAAATTTATGAAAAGAGAATTACTATGTTCCTTTCTATTCGGTTTATGGAATTATTTTGGTTTGAACCACGATCAACACAACATAGGTCATTGAAAGGATCTAGCACAACTCACCAAAGCACAAAAGCCAGGATCTTTCAGAAAGTTGATTCCTTTTCAAGAGTGCATAACCGCATGGATAAGCTTACACTAACCCGTCAATTTTGGATCCAATTGGGGATTTTCCTTGGGAGGTATTGGGAAGAGATTGAAATGGAATAATATAGATTCATAGGTTCTCTATTGATTCTATCCCAGTGGGATAGAATCAATAGAGAAATCAAAATGAAATCAAGAATCCAGGAAAAAAGGAAATCAAAAAAGAAGTAGAAGATAGAAAGGATTCAAAATGAATAAATTAAAACTCAAAGTATTTTGTCTTTTTTCCATTCTTAATTATTGATTCTGACCTCGATACTTAAGAAATTGGGTAAGCTAAAGCCAACCGATAATATGGGATTCTATCCCATCTGAGTTCTGATAAGAAATCATCTTATATCGTATATTAGAACTCACTTTGTCTTATTTTCGAATAAAAAAGGAATACTCGTATGAAACAAGTTCAAGTTAGAAATAGCAACTTTTCAGATAAGTTATACTATTCCGTATATAGTACGTACATGTTTTAAAAAGACAATTATGATTCTTTTATTCGTTTTTTTCTTTTATGTTCATACAGCGATTTATATATATAACCTAGATCAAGAAAATCACCTACCCTTTGTAATAATAATAAAAAGGGAGGGCTTATGCTGATATATGATATAGCGTACGTAGTCAACCAAATGGACGAACGTACGTTCCAGGCCCGCTTGTGCGGGACTGGTTGGATAGTGACATGCTATCTATCTCATGAGCTTTTTTATCAGAATACCCCACCTTTGGTGGGGGATCTGGTAAGATTGGAATACAACTCCGGTCTTAGACGCGTGAAAAGACGCGTCCATAATATCGTTGAAGTTATATATTCTAAGTATTATAAGATGAAACAAGATAAATTAAAAAAGATGGCTATGTTAGTCAAGAAAGGGCTGTCGACTTTAAAAAGACTTAATCATAATTATGATTCTTTAACGATTAAGTCTTTTTGTGGCAGTAAATGGGACCGAGTTTCAATTTTCCGAAGTAGATATAGACAAATTTTATGAGATCTTCAAAGATCTCGTACAATTTTTTGAAAGCTATTAATTCTATCCCAAAAGTTATCATATCGAGTATAAAAATTTAGAATACCAATAGAATCTTAAGGATCTTAAGGCAGAGGAGCCAGAGGATCTACTAGATCCTCTGGATGTATTTGGGCCATACGAGACTTATTGTGAAAATTGTGAGACATCCATTTACAAAAAATATGCGCAAAAAAACAAATATATTTATCAACTGTGGATTTCATTTACGAATGGAGAGTTTCGATCGAATCGAATCTTTGATTCATTCCGGTACTTGGGATCCTATGGATGACATTATAACTTTTAATGATCCCTATGATATTTTTAGTATTTGAGAGTTTCTACTGATCCCTATGAGGATCCTTATGAGACTCTAAAAAAAACTTGACTCCTGCTGATCTCAATGAGATTGTTAAATATTGGGATTTTATGGAAGAGAATATAGTTTCTACTAAAGAATCGCTATAATCAGAAGAATTAACAGAATCAAATCTAGTAGAAATGATTTCTCGTTTGGAGAAGATGTAAAATGAAAAAATTCTATCTTCTTAAAATTGAGAACTTTTTTATCCAAGTGGTATGCATACTTCTGAAGGACTTTGGTATAAATAACATGAAGGATCTTATTTATTTTGACAATATATATAATATAAATATTATATATATATATAATTTAATCTCGCTCTTTCTTAAAAAAGAAAGACGAGAATTCTGTCATAAATTCTCGATATTTTATTCTGTTTTTTATGAATTCAACAAATTTAAAAAATAAAATTCTAAAGATTAGAAAAGAATCTTTCTTTTTTAGAAAGAAAGATATAATTTTCCATATCTATCTTTCTTAATATTTTTTATCATTTCTTTTTTTCAGTTTTTTTTCCTATTGACAAATTCTATTTGATCAATACAATATTGTATTGATCAAATAGAATTTGATCTATAGATAGATCCATAGATCTATTTATTCTGTTCTCTATTTTTTTTTTACTTGAGCAGTAGGTTTCAATTTCATTCATCAAGACATTTTTTCTTCTTAATGAAGAAGAATTTGATCAAAAATTAGGTGATTTTTCATTATTTTTTCATTTTGATTGGAATGGATTTTGATTTTATCAATTTTAGTATTAGTAATTGAATTGAGATTTTTTTCTATCAAATTTGTTATTTCTCTGTTGTTAATTTATCGTTTTAACAGAGTCGTGTAATAAAATTGATTTTATTTTTGATTTCGATCATATATATCTGTCTTATTAATTTATCCGGGTTGCTAACTCAATGGTAGAGTACTCGGCTTTTAAGTGCGACTATGATTTTTTACACATTTGGATGAAGGAAAAATTCGTCCAGACTTTTGGTAGAGTCTATAAGACCGCGACTGATCCTCAAAGGTAATGAATAGGAAAAAACAGCATGTCGTAATAAAAAAGATTTTATTCTTTAATTCTTTCAACTTAATTTACTATATAGTTATTTTATTTATTTTTATTGTTAGAAAATAACTAAAAGTATAATTTTTTTGGACCTTATCCAATCACTGATAGTTATAGTTCTAAAAAATTGTTTTGAGTTTAAAAAAGGGATTTCTGAATTTTAGTTGAGTCTATTGAATAAATGGATAGAGCCTGATGGCTCCAATTCTGATCAAATAAAAAAGAAACGAGCTTATGTTCTTTATCTTTATTAGAACCATTTTCTGATCTAATTAGATGTTAAAAATATATTAGTACCGAATTCGGAAAAAGATGGATTAAGTTCTTTTATGATTGAACTTTTGATCTGATTCATTCAAAAAATGAATCCTAATTATTCTTTATTTTGAATTGTAGATGGATGTGTAAAAGAAACTTTATATTGATAAAAAAGATAGGTTCCAAAATCAAAAGAGCAATTGGGTTGCAAAAATAAAAGCTTCTAACCTTTCTTTTTAAAATCCTAAAAAATTAATAAACTAATTGGATAGAAAAAGGGAAAGAAAATATCTTTCTATTATTAGGATTAATAGAGCTGGTATTCTCATTCCTTTTCCAGAGTATAGATATAAATGTATATCTAAATAAATAAGAAAAACTCTGTTCTGACCATATTGCACTGTGTATCATTTGATAAACCCAGAAAAGGCTTATTTCTTCTGGTTCAAGTAGAAATTTAAATGGAAGAGTTTTCAAATTCTTTAGAAAAATATCAATTTCGTCAACAACAATGCTTATATCCGCTTCTTTTTCAAGAGTATACTTATGCATTTGTTTATAATTATGGTTTCAATGGTTCTATCGAATCTGTCAAAAAACTGATTAGCTATGATAAACTGATTAGCTATGATATGAAATCTAGTTTAATACTTGTAAAACGCTTAATTATTCGAATTTATCAGTCGAATTTTTTGATGAATTCGGTTATTCAAAACTGTAACCAAAATCAAATTAATGAGTACAACCGCTTTTTTTATTCTCATTTTTTTTCTCAGATGATATCTGAGGGTTTTGGTTTTGTTGTAGAAATTCCATTCTCCCTTCGATTTTTATTTTCCTCCTCTAAAAAAGAAATATTAAAATTGCAAGATTTACGATCTATTCATTCAATATTTTCTTTTTTAGAGGACAAATTTTATTATTTAAATAATGTATTGGATATATTAATACCTTATCCTGTCCATTTTGAAATCTTAGTTCAAATCCTTCAATGCTGGATCCAAGATATTTCTTCTTTGCATTTATTGCGATTTTTTCTCTTCGATCATTCTAATTCGAATAGTATCATTACTTTAAATAAATCGGTTTCTATATTCTCAAAAGAAAATATAAGACTCTCTCGTTTCTTATACAATTCTTATGTATCAGAATATGAGCTTTTATTCCTGTTTTTTCGTGAAAAATCTTCTTGTTTGCGATTAAGATCTTTTAGAAGCTTTCTTGAAAGAATTTACTTCTATGGAAAAATAGAACATTTTAGAATAGTGCATCATGTTTTTTTGAAGAAAACTTTATGGATCTTCACAGATCCTCTCATGCACTATCTTCGATATCAAG